TTCTTGCTCCCTATTCCAAAAATTCCCGATTTACTTTTTGTTAATTTACTGGCTTAGTGTGAGATAGAAATATGCCTGTCTCGTCGTAATAATGAGTGAATCGATGAATGAAAGTGGAAAAAATGAAGGTTAATTCCCTTTTTTATGTTTATGTCAAACCAATCACTTCCCGAAAGGATCTTCTACTTTAGTATTATTAATATAATCTAGTTTCTTTTTATAATATCTATTTAGATAATAATATTGAATTTATCTAATTCATTTCTATTTCTATATAGAATAGAGTGGCGATTAAAATGAATGATTTACTGAGTATAAATCATGAATCAAAAATGGAAAATCATAAAAGATGGAAAAAGCTTTCGCATCTATTCATTATATTGACAATTTCAAAAAACTGCTCATACTATGAGCATAGTATGATCGCGGGCAGGCAAATATGCCCCCATCGTCTAGCGGTTCAGGACATCTCTCTTTCAAGGAGGCAGCGGGGATTCGACTTCCCCTGGGGGTAGGGTACTACGAAAGGAAGTTGATCATGGATTATCAATAAACCTAGAATTGATTCTTCCTGGGTCGATGCCCGAGCGGTTAATGGGGACGGACTGTAAATTCGTTGGCAATATGTCTACGCTGGTTCAAATCCAGCTCGGCCCAATAATTCGCTGATCCGCCATAACATAAAATGCCCATTTTTTTGTATTTTGTTTTCCAGAAAAGCCAAACAAAAAAAATTAGGAATTAGGGAAGAATAAAAAAAGTCCGATTTTCTGATATATCCATCCCTACCGCTATTTGTTTTTTATTTCTTCTATTTATTTAGTTGTTCCCATAAATTCTGACCTTGATAACGCTCTAGATTCATATCAGGATCATTAAATAGAAAGTTTAATGAAAAGAAAGAGTAAAGTAAACAAAAAAGACTCTTTTTTTTTTCATTTTTTAATTGATTATTGATCGATTTATTTGTCAATAACGAAAGGATTACTAGTTACTAGTAATCCGCGTCGCTCTCACTAAAGTGCATACCCGTATGGATATCAATATATCACTCGCGCCTTTGTTTGTTACAACACGGAGATTCTACTCTAAAATCTAAATAGAAAATGCCTTGAATGAAATCAGAAGACTATCTATGCTGTACACTTTTCTTTATTTCCCTGGGATTGTAGTTCAATTGGTCAGAGCACCGCCCTGTCAAGGCGGAAGCTGCGGGTTCGAGCCCCGTCAGTCCCGACGGATACAATTTTTAAAAATACTCCCTCCCTTTTCTGTCAAATCTGTCAAAGGGGATACAAATGGCAGAATTTCATTCCCAACGATATCTTTTTTTTCTATTTTTTGTTGGGGTTTATTTGTAAACTATTTGTAAACGGTGAAAGTGTAAAAGCAGTCTGATGATACATCATCAGATGATTGTACAAGGAAGGCGGTAGATTATCGAAAAGAAAGAGTGGAAAAGAATATATATAAATAAAGGAAAGGAATTCTTTTGATTGGACCAGGAATCCGTTTTTGTATTCGGTGTGGATAAAAGGTCTTCCTATGTTATACTATTCAATTCTCGACGGTGAATCGATTTGATAGCTTAGATATTGTTATTCATGATATTGATCCGATTCGATGTCATTGAAATGTAAGTCATTGCATTGAATTTACAAGCGACAAATTTATCATCTCTATGGGATTAAATCCCGAGTTATTGCGAAGTAAAAAAAAACAATGAAATTATGGAAGTAAATATTCTGGCATTTATTGCTACGGCGCTGTTCATTCTAGTCCCTACCGCTTTTTTACTTATAATATACGTAAAAACTGTCAGTCAAAGTGATTAATTTGAATGAAACTTTACTTTTTATTTTTTATCAAGGATTTAAGAAAAAAAGGATTCCAATTTCACGTCTTAAATAAAATGAATGGACTAGAATCAACAGTATCCTATAAAACTCGATAGTATGGTAGAAAAAAAATACGAATCTTTCTACCATACTATCTATATCTATTATTGTAATGTATAAAGATACAAGCTTAATATAGATGAATCCACAATATGTATCTTCAGACATGTCGATATCAATTAAATATATATACTGTACATAGTATCTCAATTTTATTTCTTCGCTTGATCTATTTTATTTGTGTTGATTTCAATCAATCTGAAATAATTGAAAGGCAAGTCTTATTATTTTATAATTCTTTCATTTCATGGATTTGATTCTTTTGATGGATACCGAGATTCCTATTGAAAATAATCAGAAATGAAGGAAAAATGGAATGGAATAGGCATATATTTATATTAATTTAATATTAATAAAAAAAAAAAAAAGAAAACCAAGTAATCCTTTTTTTTTTTACATTCCAAAGAAGTAATTCATTGAGCAGCTGACAGATGATCCAAAGAGTTCTACGGTAACTTTTCTTCGTATTTCGTTTCGAAAAAAGGGTATACCCTGCCGATTTTGAATTTACCTTCTTTTCTTTGATCCATGATATGAAATGAGTCAATAAAGCATGGCATAGTATAAATGAAATTCAAATAAAACAGGGGGTAAGTGTACAATATGTGACTACACTAAGGCAAGATCTTTTTTTATTTTTAAATAAAAGAACTACTTTTTTTCTCTTTGAACAGTAAACAGGGAAGGAAAGAAAAACAAGCAAATACAGAAAACAAAGGGGAGTTCCTTGTCCCTCATTGTCCATTTATAACTCTGGTAAGAGCTGATTCATCAAAATAGACAATTTTGGAGGAATTCTTTTTTTTTTAATAAATCGCCTATCATCCATCCGGATTCCTTTTCCTTTCGAAATACGAACGTGGGAATTCTTGAAATGTTTGTTTGATTTTAATTGAAAGGGTGTTATTCATCTATCTTATTCATAGAATACATTACTCCACTAGAATCCAAGAATTTCGAAATGTAATAAAATAGTTAAAATAAAGGCTTTGTAAAACGATCTAGAAAACAATTGATACGGTTTGATTCCTCAACCCAATTAGGAGTACCCCTAGAGCCCACTTCTTCCCCATACTACGAGTGAAAGAGAAAATGTAAAGACTACCATTAAAGCAGCCCAAGCAAGACTTACTATATCCATGTGTATTATGTCCCCTATCTCTATGAATATGAAACAAATATGAAGGAATTTTTCCATTATTGTTCACTAATAATAGTGGAATTACTGGCACAGAGTCAAAAAGAAAAGGGAATTCTGACACACCACCGTTGATGAAACACTTCAATAAATCCGCTTCTAACAAGTTCTTATATGATTTCTAGTAAAATCGAGAACCATTAAGCACAAGCAAAATACGCAGTAACCTTGTTTTTTGGAAGTATCAAAAGAATGTTACTCACATGTATCAATAATAAGACTTATTCTTTCTTTTGGTGTCCCTCATTAAGTAAAAGCCAATTATCTATCCAATCTAATATTAATTGGATGCCTGAACACTCAGAGACTTTCATCAGTCTGTATACAAAGTATCTTCCAACCCTTCTACAACCATTCATTAGTTAATTAGACACTCCCGTTATCCAATCTAATTAAAGACTCCCCTAGTAGCCCCTCCGTTAGTAGGGGGGGGGGCTCCCATATCAAGATTTACGGACTCCCTTCCGCTACTTGAATTTTTCCTTGAATCCTAGACGTTAGGATTTCGAGTTTTTTGTTGATCAGGCGACACCCGGATTTGAACTGGGGAATAAGGGATTTGCAGTCCCCCGCCTTACCGCTCGGCCATGTCGCCAAAGGGCTACAAACAAAAATGAGAGTATCCCCTTTTTATTTTTAGATCGGATCCATGCCTTCAATTGGTTATAGTATCTCAAGACACACAATATCTAAAAACTTTCCTTTTCTTTTTTCTTTTCTATTGAAAAAAGAAAATGTGGATTCTCAGTTACAAAAGTCAAAATTCAGGACAAATAAATTGGAACCATTAACTATTCACTATTGACTGCAAATTTATGTTATGGACGATTCTTCTTCACTTGTCTTTTTCTAATGGTATAAGAAAATCAAACTGGATACATAACTAATCAGTATTGATTTTTTTTCAATAAAAAAAAACTTTCTGAATTTCAAGTTTCTGAATTTCAAGTATATTATAATAATATAACAGCAATTATGAGTCTATGTAAACCCCAGAGCATAAGTTGTTACACAGTTATAGTTATCTAATGAGGTATTTTATCTATCTAGATATGATGTCCATAGGGAATCAGCAATAAATTATCGTGTTTCAATTTTTCATTGAATAGATTAAAATAAAAGAAAAAATAGAATTTTTGATAGAGCACGCCATGTCTTGTCTCCACTAGATCGCTATAATGGAATAAAAGAAAGACATATATAAATAGAAATGCTATATCTGCACATGTTTAATAAATACAATACAAGCCCTCTTTTCGTACGCACTTCAATCATATTCTAAAAAAATAAAAAACGAAAAAGTGGGTAAAAACATCTCTCTTCTCTGCGAATCGTTTTTTGAACAATGGAGTCCATGAAAAAATTAAGCGCTAGAAAAATAAACTCTCTCCCTATATATATTTTATATATATTTTATGATTATTTTGTCTTTATCTCAAGGAACAGATCAAATCAGGAATTCCTTTCAATTTTCTGGTATTCAATCGGATTGGAATATGTAATATCATAATAATGGTAGAAATTGAATTATTATTTTTTTTATATTCTATACAAAACTCCATACGGCTAAATCGCATTTATCAATTCTTTTCTGTATCTGTTTGTTATAAATATAAATTCAAAATTGAGTATAATTTTTCTTCTTCCGTTCATACGCATTTCATATTTCATACATTCCATATATATTATATGGTATATGGAGTTAGATAAAATTTCATGTGATTCAGTAAACAGAATAGAAATTAAATTCCATCATTATTAGATCGATTCGTATGATTCGATGAAGAATGAGAAAAGAATGGGATTTTTTTTATAAATGGGAAATTCAAAATGCTCGGGGATGA